TATCATTTATCTCTACGAAATACCAGATCAAATAGAACGATTTTAGAAGATATATAATGGAATCTTTTGATTGGTTGTTCCTATAGAAATGATCTGTTTTATTTGACTGATGGGGACAACAAACAATAAACTATAACAAATTCAATCTAGTATATTAGATAAAAATTGATAAAAATTATTAAAAAAAATAGAAATAAATATGGATTCTCTCTATATTCTATATTCTCTATAGAGATAGAATTCTATAGAGAATGTAGAATATAGAGAATAAAATAAGAAATTAGAATCGAAAAAAAGAAAATAATAAACAGAGTGTTCTTATTCAAAACGCCCTGTGATCTTCAACCAATTCTGTGCTTCAATATAATTACCTGGGGTAAGTGCTATAGCTTGTTTCCAATATTCAGCAGCTTGATCAAACCAAGATTCCGCTATTTCAGAATCTCCCTGTCGAATGGCCTGTTCTCCGCGGTCGGAATAGGTGAGTAAATTCCTTCCCTTAGAACCGTACTTGAGAGTTTCCTGACTCATACGGCTCAACAGTCAATTCTTTTGATCTTCCATTTTTTTCTGGAGTTAACCACAAGAAAAGAGATTAATTACATGAGTTTCAAACTTGAATTTGGATTAATAAAGAATCTCATCCTTTTTTTTAGTTTTATCTTTTTTCCTACCTTCAGAAGAATAAAGCATAGTTTAGGTTCTCACATCAAAGTAAGATAGAAAATGCATCTTTTTCCATTTTATGCCGATCGGTGTTCCAAACTTTTCGACTTCCTGGAGATGATGCATCTTGGATTGACTTATACAATTTCTTCAAGAAGAATAAAGCATCGGCATTTACACTCTTCTTAGAATTTTCTGGAAGGTAACTATCTCGATTTCATATATCATATACTTTCATATATGATATATCTATTTCTATAGAATCTTTGAGAAAGACTCTTCTTCATAAGAAAAGACTTACTATCTTTGGGATCTGATACTACACCGCTGCTCAAAAGCTTAGGGGATCAACTTTATTACATAAGTGGATTCCTAACTCTTCTATCATGAGATAAGTAAGCAGTTCTTGTTGTATGGCCAAAAACCTTGTTAATTGATCTTTACGGTGCTTCCTCTATCAATTAGATCTTTTATCCATAGAAAAAAAAGTATCTAGGCATATATATTTCTTCATATTTCGATTTCTATGAAGTTTGTTTCTTTGCTACAGCTGATAAAAATCGTTGTTTCGAACGATAGATATGTAGAAAGCCCATTTTTTTTTCTAGTATTTATAAGTATTAGCGGATTTGCTCGTTCTTTTCTTTTTTCTTTCTATAGTGGAGATAGTCGCACGTAATGACAGATAACGGCCATATTGTTAAAAGCTTGAGGTAAGAACGGGTTTCGTTCGAGTGCTCGAAAATAGTATTCCAAAGCTTTTGTATGTTCTCCGTTACTTGTGTGGATAAGGCCTATGTTATAAAGTATATAACTTCGATCATAGGGATCAATTTCCAGTCGCATAGCCTCATAATAATTCTGTAAAGCTTCCGCATAATTTCCTTCCGATTGAGCCGACATCCGTTACGGTCGTCATTCGGTTCAAAGAATCTCCGTTCCAGAACCGTACGTGAGATTTTCATCTCATACGGCTCCTCCTTTATGTGTATAATGAGAAACATAGAATGCAATCTTCTCATTATCAACTGAGCGGGACTAGTGTTTTTACACGAAATCTCTAGCCAACCTTCCTGTAAAGGATCTTTTCTTAAGATCAAGTATGTTATTACTGGATAAATAGTCACTTCAACAATTTCTTTGTCCTCAACGCCGCTAAATTTCCCGGAATTAGTCACTTCAACAGTCTTCGATGGTTATATGGGTATCCAAAATACGAACGAGATGGATGTTTATTGTCCCAACCATTCTTGTTAGTCCCGATCCCGATAAGAAAGGAAGGGTTTTTTTTACAAAGTTTTCTCGTGTTGTTGATTCCTAAGCGTAGTGCTTCTTCCCCCATGCCGCCCATTGGTACTAGTGGAGTAGGATTGACCTAACCCCATAGGTATAGGTATAACCTTTCGCTTAATACTATAAACCAAAAATTGAAGCATATTGAGGCTGCATTAATCGGGGATACACGACAGAAGGAATTAATCGTTTTATTTCCAAACTTCACCTTCAGCAAGCGTAGGTTTTTTTCAAAATTTTTTTTCTTTCTCTCTGAAGAGTGTATCTTTCTCCTAAGACTGAGATCGGTAAAAAAAAAGATAATCAAATCGCACCATCTCTGTAATAAGTGAATGCCTCTTTTTCTCCTGAAGTTGTCGGAATTATTCGTAATAAGATATTGGCTACAATGGAAAAGGTCTTATCAATAAAATTTCCATTTATCCGAGATCTAGGCATAGGTAGCAATCCATTCTATAATTTCATTTTTTATCGCGTGAGAAAAGAATCCCCCAAAGAAAGGAATTGTACAATACAGTACGAAATAACGTAAAAACAGACT